TACATAATATATATATATATATATTTACATAGCATAGGGTTTACTTGTTACTAATATAGTCTAGCCTCTGTTGTTCTTTAGATCCCCTGTTTCACTCCGATAGTATTATAGATCAGGTCGATGCATAGGAAATGAACGCATTTGAATACTATTCAAACTATTAATAATAAAAAAAAATGATAAAACAAAACCCGAATTATATATTCTATTATGCAAAATCACACATTCGACTGGATCTTACGGAGCCTGTTCATGCATGACATGATCCAGGGTTGATCATAGAATAGATTCTCTTCAAACGAACCGGCCTATCCTCTCTCTGTATGTATAGGACTTACTTATACGGTGGTTGGACAAAAGACACATTCGATTATTAATTTCAATGTGGCAGAAACAGACATATACCTGCACGGCCTAATCAATAGTTCAAGTCACACACTCCCATAATCCATTTTTTTTTTTCGGAGAATTACCTCCAACTAGTGATCTTATGTTAAATAACTAAATACAATATTGTATTGTGGAGTTGAAGGAAAATGTCCAAATACATGGATTATTCTTTTCAACAATCCATACTTGTAGCAATGAAATACTATTCTTCTTCCCCCAAGTGATAAATGATTGATTACAAATATCTATGATATACCCCTTTTCCTATTCTATAAAGGACCAGAAATACCTTGTTTACGTATCATTAGAAAGTGCATTAACATAAATACGGCAGTAAGAAGAGGCAAGACAAAAGTGTGTAAACTATAAAAACGAGTCAGGGTGGATTGTCCCACACTAGCACTTCCGCGTAATAACTCTACCAAAGGTGATCCTATTACAGGAATAGCTTCGGGTACGCCTGTTACAATTTTAACTGCCCAATAACCAATTTGGTCCCGAGGTAAGGAATAACCAGTTACACCAAAAGACGCGGTCAATACAGCCAGAATCACACCTGTAACCCAAGTCAATTCGCGAGGTTTTTTAAACCCACCGGTGAGATACACACGAAATACATGTAGGATCATCATTAGAACCATCATACTTGCCGACCACCGATGAACCGATCGTATTAACCAACCAAAGTTAGCTTCAGTCATTATATATTGAACAGAAGCAAAAGCCTCAGTAACAGTTGGACGATAGTAAAAAGTCATAGCAAACCCAGTAGCTACTTGTACTAAAAAACAAGTAAGCGTAATTCCTCCTAGACAATAAAATATGTTCACATGAGGAGGAACATATTTACTGGTTATATCATCTGCAATCGCCTGAATCTCGAGACGTTCTTCGAACCAATCATAGACTTTATTGAGATAGGTAAACCGCGTGAATTCCCCCTCTAAGAACTGTATATGAGAATTTCATCTCGTACAGCTCAAGCAGACACCCAAATACTGATTGAAAGGGATATATAATAGAATAGAAAGTTTGAAACTTATTAATCCCGGATTTTCTCTTTTCGGAAGATAGGAGGGAATAAAAATCCGAAAGTTCTTCTTTGTGGTGATAATGCCAAAATATCAAGTCGGCTCATTCGTCTTTATGTTGATTGTTACTACAGGCCTCTTGAATATTCTCTTTCCCTATTTTTTTATTGTGTGTAATGTGGCTTTTACTATTTTTTTTATCATTAATAGGAATTTCTCTTGTTAAGACCCTATAGAATCGATTGAAACCCCAGATTCATACTAGAACCACGATGATTCAATAAAACCCCAAAGCTAAGCCCAAAGATTCCTTGAGTAAGAACCACTGGATCATCGCTTATTCAATCAATGGGATAGGTATAATGACTAAAAATACAAAAAAAATTGTCTGTTGATTAAACAAAATAGGCATAAACAGGAGTTTGAAAGAAGAAAAATCTTTCGATTTATAACTTCTAAATTCTGTCTTTGAAAAGAAAATTTTTTTGAATCCGATCGAGAGGTCTGAATATTAAATATGAATCATAGTTCAAATATTTCTTGATTGATATATTTTATATATTCCGTGTTCCAGATACCAGTATGAATATCCGACGAGGTAGAACCATCTCCATCATGATAAGATGACAGACTCATTTTCTGTATTATCAATAGGATCAATTATAACAAGTCACACACTCATATTCCGGAAGTACAGACAGAAAAAAATTCCGCGATTGAACTACCAAAAGGGGGGTTAGAAATAGAATTCGGGACCCGAAAAATTCATTTTGTATTCTATTGAAAGACTAGAACTTCCTGTTCCTGGTTCTTTTTAATTTCATTTTCTTGTGGATTTAATTCATTGAAATTCCATCCAGTAAAACAGAAGAATTGTAAATTTCCAAAATAATACATAGGAATATTGCAAATAAAGCCATTGCAACTCCCATCAAAGGAGTAGTTCCCCATCCGGGAGCTACTTTACCGTATTCCGAATTCAATGGTTTCAATAAAGCCCCCACGGTAGTAGGTTTTGGACGAGATCTAGAACTACCCTCAACGGTTTGTGTAGCCATAAATCTGATTGTATTCATTGAGATCTATTGACTTTGTATACCATTCCGGTTATAATAATATAAACGATTGATTGATCCGTATGTGATCTTGAAATTTTATAATAATGGAAATAGCAACCCTAGTCGCCATCTTTATATCTGGTTTACTTGTAAGCTTTACCGGGTACGCTTTATATACCGCTTTTGGGCAACCCTCTCAACAACTAAGAGATCCCTTCGAGGAACACGGAGACTAGTTGAAGTAATGAGCCTTCCAATATCAGAAGGCTCATTACTTCAATTGAGATAATGAAAAATCATTTCACCTTTTTAGTGGGAACTTTAGGAGGTTCTCGAAAAAAGATAGCGAAAAAAATTATCCCGAGAGTCGAGACTAATAGAAATGTATAAACCAATGCTTCCATAGATTCGATTGTGGTTTACAATTATAGCTTCCATACCTGCTTACTTGGGATTATTTTCCCGATAATGATAAAAAGAGTAAAAAAAAGGAGGGGCGGTGATTCAAATTAAGATTTTTCTAGTATCCTATAAAAAAATAGAGGCAAAAAAAAGAAAGCAATGTTGTATTAGACTCCCTGTCTTCTTGTAGTTGGATCTCCAAGTTTTTGGAATGCTCCAAATTCTACTTGAGCATCCAAGTCTGGGTCAATACCAGCAAAAACATCTCTGAACAGGGTTCTAGCCCCATGCCAAATGTGTCCGAAGAAGAAGAGTAGGGCAAAGGAAGCATGTCCAAAAGTAAACCAACCCCTTGGACTACTACGAAAAACGCCATCAGATTTCAACGTAGCACGATCTAATTCGAAAATTTCACCCAATTGAGCACGTCTAGCATATTTTTTCACAGTAGGTGGATCGCTATAACTGACTCCGTTGAGTTCGCCGCCATAAAACTCAACAGTTACGCCTACTTGTTCAACGCTATACTTAGATTCCGCTCTTCTAAAAGGAACGTCAGCTCTAACAATTCCGTCCCCATCTATTAAAACGACTGGAAATGTTTCAAAAAAGGTAGGCATACGACGTACAAAGAGTTCACGCCCTTCTTTATCTCTAAAAATAGGGTGTCCTAACCACCCAACAGCTATTCCATCGCCGTTGTCCATTGAGCCCGCTCTAAATAATCCTCCTTTTGCCGGATTATTGCCAATGTAATCATAAAAAGCCAATTTCTCAGGAATTTTCGACCAAGCTTCTGATAAACTTTGATTTTCGGCTAGCCCAGCACTTACTCTTCGATATATTTCTTGCTGAAAGTATCCCTGATCCCATTGATAACGAGTGGGACCAAATAATTCAATCGGAGTAGTTGCTGAACCATACCACATCGTTCCAGCAACAACAAAAGCTGCAAAAAAGACGGCGGCGATACTACTAGAAAGAACGGTTTCAATATTGCCCATACGTAATCCTTTGTATAGACGTTGAGGCGGACGGACACTAAGGTGGAATAGACCTGCCAATATGCCCAATGTCCCCGCTGCAATATGATGAGAGGCTATTCCTCCTGGAAAAAGGGGATCAAAGCCTTCTGCGCCCCATGCTGGACTTACAGATTGTACTTTTCCTGTTAGTCCATAAGGATCGGACACCCATATTCCGGGACCATACAAGCCTGTTACATGAAATGCGCCAAAACCAAAACAAGCCACCCCGGAAAGAAATAAATGAATTCCAAAAATTTTAGGCAAATCCAAAGAAGGTTTTCCTGTACGTTCATCACAAAAAATTTCTAGATCCCAATACACCCAATGCCAAATGGCTGCCAAAAAGCACAAGCCAGAAAACACAATATGCGCTCCGGCCACACCTTCGTAACTCCAAATACCCGGATCCGTTATAGTCCCCCCCGTAATACTCCAACCGCCCCATGAATTGGTTATTCCTAAACGAGTCATAAAAGGTATAACAAACATACCCTGTCTCCACATTGGATCAAGAACGGGGTCAGAGGGATCAAAAACTGCTAATTCATATAGAGCCATCGAACCGGCCCAACCGGCAACCAGAGCTGTATGCATTATATGGACAGAAATTAACCGGCCGGGATCATTCAATACGACGGTATGAACACGATACCAAGGCAAACCCATGGAATTACCCCTTTATCAAAGATAAATGACACTATGTAACTTTATTGCATTGGAAAAGACTATGACTGTGCAATGGACCCCTTTTGTTCAATGGATTATCTCGGAACAAGGGTTAATGTTTGTTCTAGTTTGTTGAAACAATTATGTTATGTTTGCAGGAACAAAGAGAAACAAATCTATTCTATACCCGATAAGTAGCAATACGCAATGGGGAGTTGATACCATCTTCGATCAGTGAATGCTTTCATACTTGTTCATTATTGGAAGGCTATATTCGTAAGAATTTTATTTTTTTTATTCTGTCTTCTTTATTGAAGTTAAATTTTTCTAATCTAGACAGAAAATAGGAGAAAGGTTTATATTATGAAGACAATAATCCTATTACTACGTTTCAACGACAAAAAATTGACATTCTCACAAACAGA